GATCCCCGAAGAGAAACATTTTGTTGTTGAATCTGTGAGAAAAGCATAAGGATAGGTGAGGATAGATTCTGTGGATTCACTTTATCGAACGAATATGAGAAGCTTAGCAATTCATCTCGGTTAAAGGATTCTACGGCGAGGGTTTAAGCGCATAAACTGCTTGGAGAAGGACTTCTGACAAGGCGGCTATCTTGATAGAAGCAATTCTCTTTTGAAAGACTTTCATAGAAGTCTTCTTACAAAGCAAATAGCATTTCCTATTGATTTGTCCCCTGGACTGGTGGACCTATTCTGATTCTGAATTATCCGTCGCTACGCTGTTCCCAAGGACTAGCAAAATCGAAATAGCGAAATTCTTGGGTCATCTCAATGGGTTCAGAAACCACACGTTTCTCTGGATCATCATAGCGTACTTCCACATATCCACTCAGAGGAAGGTCTTTTCGTAATGGATGACCCTCGAAACCATAATCTGTTGATATACGGCGTAGATCCGGATGATTGATGAAAGAAACACCAAACATATCCCAAACTTCTCGCTCCCACCGGCCGGCTGATGGAAATAGACTTACTACCGGAGATATTCGTGTTACTTCGTCTGCACTGGTTTGTACACGAATGCGTGAGTTATACCGAGTACTCAGTAAATTATAGACCACTTCAAATCTTCGTTTTCGGGAGGGATGATCAACTCCGCAAATATCGATCAAAACTTGAACCCTTGTATAGGTATGCAATTTGAGAAAGCACAACAATTGAAATAGGTAGTCCGTATTGGTATCAGATCTATTCCCATGTTCCGATCTTTCCATTTTTTTGATCCATTTCTTGGGTAAAGTCTCCCAACTATATTTGAAAATGGATTGGTTATCCATAAAGATAAAGAAAACTTTCTTGTAGTTCCGCTTCTTGCTCTTCAAATTCTGAAAGACTCGTCGGAAATTGCCGGTGCCGGTTGGTCCAACCAAGAAAAGCATGGGAGTCTTTGGGCATTACTTGGGTCGAGTTAAGTAAAGACTGGTTACCTATAAAGATCCCTCACTGCACACTTTATCTATATCTGTACGCATTTATTTATTTTTGAGAACTCGATCTTGTAATCGAGAAAACTCGTCCGAGAGGTACTTTTGTCACGAGCTGGCTTAACCCATCCCCTTACCACCAAGCCTGGATAAGCAACATCTGAAAAGTCAAGTAGAATCCCTGGCTTGTGTAGGCGAGCTAAACACAAATCTTTCTTTTCATTTTATATAGATGGAAAAGTAAGAAATCCAATTTTCCTTCGTAAGAGGACAGTAGGAATCCAAAACTTTCTCTTTATATAGATGGAAAAGTGCATTTTCTCTTCTCGTATCTCAGTAGCTAAGAGTTCTCATGGGACAATGGAACTCCATCCATCAACCGAGAAACACAACCTGCCTCAAAGCGCTTCTTTATTAAAAAAATAATATATTATTAAATGAATCCACATATAAACGTGGGCAGGTCTGCTCATTATTTGTGTTCGTACATTTATTCATTATTGCAATACAAATAACACCTCCACTTTACTAGTGATGGAGGGGATTCGCGCCGGATGGAACAAGGCGTTTTGAACCGTATACTACTGTTGCTGGAACGAAACGCACCCTAAGAGCTCTATCTTGCATTAGGGAGTCGGGGTTCTCCTACAACCACCCTACTGTTTGTTCATAGGGGGTCTCCAGCCATGCGGAAAGCCGCACAATCGCAACAGGCACGATGTTCTCACAACCCGGAGTAGAGTTATATGGATTTCATTATTTATGACTGACATTCCTTCCAGTCTCGAAGCAATGTGGTAGAATCTCTGTTTCCTCCGTTCGGTAGGCGGACTAGAACTATAGAGTAGGCGAGGAGAACTGCTGATTCACCTAGTATATTATTTGTTTTATATCATAGAAAAAGTATACTCCACTCCCTTAGACTCGTTACGCAACACGACTGAACTCGTTGGTTCACGAAAAAACTCCAGTCCACCTCAGCCTGCGATAGCAAGAGGAACACGACAAAGGGAGTCAATGAACAGCATGGGAGAAGACTTGCTAACACTAAAAGAGGGAATTGATGCAAAGGTCGACAGAACAAGCTTCCCCCTCTTTCTGGGCGAACTCATTAAGTATTTGATGAAGGACGGAAGGTACTCGACGGAGAGGGAAGAACATCTGTGTATTTGCTGCAAGGCGGATTGAATCCTTTTTGCTTTCAAAAGCTACGCTCGATCCGTACCTCTCCTTTCAATCGAGTTACTAAAATACCTCTCCTTGTTCGTAATAGGCATGATAGGTCAGCTGTTTGCCTGCGGAGTACTGCTGTATTTGCAAGTGCAGCTAAGTCACTCCTTTCATTCCTGTCATTATAAGAGTCACTCTTCCTCTCTCTGTTCGGATGGGAATAATAGGTTGCATGAGCAAGCCAGCTAGTTGCTTTTAGTTATGATTGCTGTTCCTGCATGTATTGTAGTGAGTTAGTGCCTGCCGCGTTGCGCGTAGCGTCTACTGAGGTAAGGCACGATGGAGCGGCTAAGCTACTCTGCGCATTCTCTAAAGAATATCCCTGTTTGTTCGACGGGAATAAGTGACATGATGGGGTAAGGGCGTTAGCAGCGGAGGCGTTCTTCAAGTTCCCGGCTGTTTGCTTGCTGTCATTCCTGTCATTACTAATAAGTATTCCTTCTCTTCGTTCGCTGGGAACAAGTTGTCATGATAGTGCGTGAAGTGTTGCTCTGCTGCCCTGCCCCCGTTCGTGCATGTGATAGGTAGTAATGTGGGGTTCTTCCCCGGTTGCCATTCCTATGTTCATTGCCAATTAGCTCCCCCTAACCAACTACCTAATCTTCCTGTTACTAGTGATTCATCGAAAAAACACGGGGTTTTGTGACGGAATTAAACAAGAAAATGTTGATTGTACGAGAATCAGAGTTCCCCCTGTTTGTTTACCGATTTAATCGAAGGCGACGTAACAACTGTTTGTTTATTTCCCACCTTCGCCTGAGACGGGGCTTCCTTAGAGTGGACAGAGACTGATCCTAGCTTTATGACTGGGCAAGCAGCTCCTAGTAAAGAGAAAGAGATAGTTATGCCATTTTGACGATCGATATTTCTTCGTATGATAAAGATAAGAACAAGCGTTTGAAGCTATCAAATAGGCCTTTGAAAGAATTAGCGTATATAAGAGAAAGAATGAGCGTATGCTCAGGAAGATAAAAAATGCCTATCAACTTCCCTACAAGGAATTAACTTTTCCTCTGTGGCTTTAGTTGCAAACTTGTAGTAAATCGGAATCAAGCAGTCGGGCTATCACCTCTTCTTATTCTTAGTCGCACGGGACTTAGAGTGCTTTCAAAGTCACTATGAGAATATACAGAGAATACTAATATGACCTCTCTCACTCTCAGGTAAGTACTTGATCGATTTAGTGATGAGAAGGTTTATATCTAATTCACATCTCCGTCCAGGTATCTTTCTCGTCCTTCACCACCTACCAGGCGTTCCTCTCAGTCGAGAGACTGGCGTTCCTCGAGAAAGTCTACTACATAAAAGACTATCTAGGTAAAAAAAACCTTTGAATCTTTCTTATTGTCTTTCCCTTTCATCTTGATATAAACTATGACATTAAGAAAGCATCGAGCGGGAAAGCCTTCACATATTATGATGAAAGAGACTATCGGAGAAGGTCCCACTCTGCTTGCGCCCGCTAGCTGACGACGAAGAAAAGCATGCTCCTCTTCCGCCCTTGGCCGACGGGAACCTTCAGGTCTCAACGAGCCACACCTACCTAGGAGATTTGATCCCCGGGAGCTTTGATCTTACTCTTAATTCTATTTTTATCAGAGCTCTTCTTTAGCTTCTTCTGTAATACCGATAGTTAATAGCTCTAGCGGCTACTTTTGAAGATAGTCAATCTATTGGGTTCATCTACGACCAACCTCAAGCGGAAGTAGTTCGGAGCTTTCTGTGCTGTTATGATTCCATGATCTTCATCGCCACCTCTGTCCTATAACGCCTTCCTTTATAGCAGTTATTGCTCCGGTTCCTGAAGGTATAGCTCTTGCCGAGGAATTCCTTTGAAATCGGAGACTGTTCAAATTTCCTACCGAGATAGGCAAGCGGAGGGAGAACTAGACGTATCTTGCTAGGCAAAGAAGGTTAGAATGTATAGCTCGCGGGTGGGATTGACGGGATAGATCACTCTTGCAGAAGGAGGTAGAACCGGGGATCTTTATAGGAGTGACTTGGGAAGTCCCGAACCGGGGTCAAGCTACAACTTGTGAATTGTCAAAAAGGTCGTTTTTCTGCTTGCATAAAGCCCTTTTCGGCAATCTCTTTCATGAATGTGAGGGTGGAACCAAGGAAGACTTTTGAATACCGGATCTTCTGATATTGAAGTGAAGCTACAGGACGCTCTACGTAGCGATGGCTACCTTTCGTCCTCCATTTTGGAACAAAGGGAAGCCATTAAGTGGGCCGCCTTTAGCCCCGATTCGCGTACAGCCTTTCTCTCTGTCAGGTCACTGCAGAGAATTTTGAACTGCCCGGACATAAGATCTACTTCATGTTATGAAAGAGTTGTGAAAAACATCAACTTGAACCTAATTCATCTACGAAAAAGGTAGTTTCTTTGCTCTGGGCAGGAGCGCTAGTGGACACGGGGAGGGAGCAGGCGAAGCGTGTCGTTCGTAATGGAAAGAAAGAGACCACTACTTCGCCTCTTTGTTGGACCGCCGGCGCGAACACAGTGGTCTCTGATCAGGACCAGGAACCAATTCGAATTTGGATCTTGACATGTTGGTGGTTTTTAACCGTAGGCATCTTGCCAGGAAGTTGGTGGGCTTATCATGAATTAGGTCGGGGTGGCTGGTGGTTTCGGGATCCCGTAGAAAATGCTTCTTTTATGCCTCGGGTATTAGCCACAGCTCGTATTCATTCTGTAATTTTACCCCTTCTTCATTCTTGGACCTCGTTTCTTAATATTGTGACTTTTCCATGCTGTGTCTCAGGAACCTTTTCAATACGGTCCGGATTGCTAGCTCCCGTTCATAGTTTTGCTACAGATGATACACGAGGAATCTTTTTATGGTGGTTCTTCCTTCTAATGACCGGCATATCTATGATTCTTTTCTACCAGATGAAGCAGCAGGCATCGGTCCGTAGAACGTATAAAAAAGAAATGGTTGTGGCGCGAAGTACTCTTGTGCATCTACGTCACTCGGCTCGCGCGCAACCCCGCCCCGTTATGTTATGGAAGAATTGAACTTCTTGCTGGGCTGGTTATTCAGAGCCAGCAATTGGCTGCCGGATTTCGTCCTGCAATGAGGCAGATCGCTTCGGGAGGTCACTGTGGCGTGGCTGAATGTAGAGCAGTCCGCCCCTACAGCGTTTGATCAGTAGATTATTTAGAACTTCGGAAGATGGTCAAGGTACGAAGTGACAAGCCACTGCGCTAGATGCGCATGTGGTCGTAGTAGTCGGCTCGTCGCTACTTTTATCCAAAGAATAAGGCCTATGAGCTCTCTGTTTGGAGACAGAACAACGTGAGAAGTTCTGAGTCGTATGAAAACTAGCGGTTTGGGGGAAATAGCGATTTATCAATAACATAGAATAAACAAGCTTGCTTGGCAGACTGGAAGATAAAGGCAAGCAGCAACATAGAGTACCTTGACCTGTTCGCTGGGGACATAAGGATTGACATGTGCCGAGACAGCTGTCCCGCGGATTAAGGAATCCGCAAAGGCTAATGCCATAAGACGAGCAAGACTAAAGAAAGAGAAGATCGGTCCTCGTCCACTCGGAAAGCTTTTTCTCATCATAGGGGGACGGTTAGTCAGCATTCCACTACCAACGAGCAGCAAACTCCTTGCGACTCTAATTGAGAAAAACCCAACAACGGCCACCCTCCCTAGGTGTAAGATAATAAGGCTTGATGCCTAGCGGCTTCCTTTTACGGGTTGTCTACCGATCTCACAGGTTTACACCTTTTAGGAATGAATGCTCCACGAGTCGTGATGCTTTGATTGTCGTCTTTCGAATTAAGGATTTGTCTGGCTAATAAACATCATCCTTCAGTCCGCGCCGGCATTCCAGAACGAATTCTTATCGCTTAGCACAAGCGCTAACCCTGACAAGGCCCTACATCGCATATGCAGTTGGAGTGGTTAGTCGATTCATGCAAAATCCAAAGAAACCTCACTTTCGACGAATATTGAGGTACATGAAAGGGGTTCCTCCTTGACTATGGTCTTCTGTATAAGAAAGGAGAACAGTGTAAGATAGTTGGCTATTGTGACGCCGACTATGCTGGTGATCACGACACGCGTCGATCAACAACTGGAAACGTGTTCAGGCTTGGTTTAGGAGCAGTTTGTCTTTGAAAAGTAAGCGGTGTTTTAGCCGTAACCCTTGTTGGAAGAGAATACCACGTAGGAGTGAAAACTCCCCTGCTCATCCATCTTCATTCCAAAGGCGAACATTTCAATTGAGTGACTGTTGTAACTGCTATCTATGGTTTACAGTCAGTAGTTCTTAACCAACCGCCCAGCTTTATAAAGCTTTAAGAGGGAATAGGGAGTAAGGGGGACCTTCGCTTCATTATCAAATTGACCTGGACCCTCTTTCTTCTCCTGCTGCAGATTTTGCCCCGCGCGGATTCTGGAGCTTCTTCTTTAGTCTAGGATTTCAAATAATAATCAAATCAAAAGAAGCGGCTGGGCGAGAACAAGAAGCGGTCGTCGTACGCCGGCCGGTAGCTCTACTAAGCGAAGAACCGGGTTCCTCCCTTTTCTTCGCGAATAACATGTGGAGTGGAGGTAGCCTAGGCGTTCCTCGAGCAAGCTACCTTCGCCTACCTCCCATCTAGAAGCGGCAATGGTAAGAGCTGATAAGCATGGTAACTGTATCGGCTAAGGGGCCGGCGCTCCGCGTTCTATCTAGGTTCCGCTCTGACCTTCCCCACCTCACATAGAAGAAGGGGAAGCCCTTCAATAGAAGAACCCGTGTGAGTGGGAAGGGATTGAATCATTCATTCATCGGATACGTCTTTTCCCGTGATCCATTTCATGTCAACTCTAATTAGTTATCAAAAGGCCTACCTTACAAAGGGAACGTCGTTTCCCGGGAACCTTGCAACCTTCCGGTTCCCGGGAAACGGCCGCATCGGCCCGCTTCGTCACCGTCGGTTCCCGCAACCAAGCCTTTTCTTATTCTTTCTTTCAGAAGGGCTTGTGGTTCATTACACCAAAGGCTTTCAGTGAACTATTGAAGCTATCGAGAGAGTACCAAATGCTGACGGTGACGAAGGTTACCGACTTTCGGTGGACGCGGAGCCAACGAGTTCAGTCGAAGAGCGTAACGAGTTTAAGGTTACAGAAGCGTTCGCCAACTTTGATAGGTATAGCATTGCGAGCAAATAGAGCAGAGAGCTTACCCTTTCTTTCTATGAGAGTCGCGAGCTTGTTGTAGTCGGTCCTAAAGAACCTTGCTGCTTACTTGCTATATTCCCGCGTTCTTGCATGGCTCGCGCGCAACCCCGCCCTGCTTCTCCCTTCCCCCTCCCCCCTTACCGTCCAAAACTCAGAGGCCGTATGGAGTATAGCCAAGTGGTAAGGCACCGGTTTTTGGTACCGGCATGCAAAGGTTCGAATCCTTTTACTCCAGATTATGAACACCCGATCGGATCTGTCAAGAACGAGCTGACGACTACAGGGGAAGCTCTCATTAATTAGTTGATGAGGGGAAGCGGCTGACAGCAGTCCCTGAGCTAAGCCTTGGAAATCTTAATGCCATAATGCCTTTCAAATCCTCCTAGCCATTATCCTACTGCAATAATTCTTGCTAAGAAGAACGCCCACCCCTCTCTGTTTGATAACAGTTTCCTCCTAGTTTGCTTGAAACAGATAAGCTTGCCCAACTGCAACAAAGAAAGAGCCTAGCTTTCTTGGTTTGATGAGCTTATACTCGCTTTCTTGGTTTGATGAGCTATACACGCTTTCTTGGTTTGATGAGTGAGTAACAACTTCTGAGTTGACTTGGAAGAAACCATTGTGGATTGTTGTAGTTCCGTGCTAATTAACAGGTTCTTTGCCTTTATTTAAAACAGGTTTGGCGTTGCATTCATCTAGGCTGTAGCCTCTCATACGACAAGAAGGATTTAGATCGGGGGATTTTCGTAAATGATTCGTTGCCAGCGCCCAAACTTTCCCATCCCCAGCCAAATACGATTGGGCATATCCTTCAAGAGATCAACCAATACGCATACTGCGCAACACTAGGGTGGTCGTAGATCAGCTAACTGGGGCGTCCATTGGTGGAACTCAGCCGGAACCTCAATACTGTGTAGTGCCCGAAGAATTACTACGTAATTTTGTCTAGTTTAGTGATAGCAGTAGGTCGGTTCGCTGTGGCTCTAATGCCGGCGATGAAGCAAACAAATAGGGTGTGATAACATTCAGACCTATCTGAGACTAAGAGGGGCTGGTTACCGGAGGTATTCCTGTCAGCCTTGTAACATTAACCCAAAAACCAATCGTCACTGGTTTCATTCTTGTCGCTCTCTCTCCAGGAATCAAAACCTATGCCTTTCTCAGTCTGGTTAGGCTTTCCGGAAGGTTTTCCGGTGAGCTGTTATCAGATTGATTGGTATGGTAAGATGGATGTTAGTTGAGAGCTCCCGATTGGGGTTACGTAGAGAGACTGACTTATAGAGGATCTCTCTCGGCAGCTCGACGACGATGCCGAGGAACGCCTCAGCACGGAACTTTAATCAATCAAATGGCATTAGGGTAGGGGGCTTTCCTTTGTTAAAAATCCAAGAGAGATAGAGTTTGACAAGATAGTCAAACTATCACCCCGCATCTTCATTCTATGACGATGGATCTTGGGAATGATTCGGGGGATCCCGGACCGCGACAATGAAACACTGATATCGAGTTTCTGACCCTTTAGTGAAGCAGAATCACTCAGGAGCTCCCAGTTCCCATTCAACATTCATTCATAGTCTTTATTCTCCCCTTGCCATCCTTCACTGCTTTTCGGACTGCTTTTACTGCTGCTTCCTATGCTTCCTGCTTCTGACTACTTGCCTTTCCCTCCCTCGGAAATCAACTCCATATCAATTAATTTGACTCACGCTTCTTTTGCTTTTTAGAATCCTTCTCTGTGCGAGTTAGGACTAAGACCTTTTTTCTATGACTTCTCATTCTCAACGAAAACAATAAGACCAAGAATGAAAAGAAGAAGGTCTAGCCCGTGTATCCATTTATAAATATAAAGACTCTCAAGCCCCGGTAAGCTTTCTAAAAAGAAAAAAAGAGCACCGAAGAAGATTGTAGTTAAGGCTTGGAGCTTCTGGGGAGTACAAACAAGTAAGTACTAGCTAGCCGCATTCCCAGCTACTTAGTACCCTTCTTTCACTTACAGCTATCTAAGACATTCAGGGGCGAAGTCACTCGACTGCAAGGAGAGGGGCTGTGTAACTGCTCTAAATAACACTACTCTCATCCCTCGCTTTTGTTCAATTATAAATCTAAATAAAAGAAAGAAGAACTTTAATGGAGATTTATAGCATCATTCAAGTAAATACAGATTAAGATCGTAAAAACATAAGCTTGTAATATAGCTACACCTAATTCCAGACCGGTTAATGCAAGAACTATAAATAAAGGACCAAGAGCCCCTATAAAATAGAAAATCTCATTCATACATAGCATAGTCCAAGCGAACCCACTTAAAATCTTTACTAAACTATGACCGGCCATCATATTAGCAAATAAACGTATTCCTAAGCTTAATGCGCGAAAACAATAAGAAATTAGCTCAAGGAGTACTAAAAAAGGTGCTAACGGCAGTGGGACTCCTGCGGGTAATAAAAAGCTGAAAAAATGAAGCCCATGTCTTTGAAATCCCACTATAGTAATGCCAATAAAAATAGAAAATGAGAGAGCCAAAGTAATGAGAAAATGACTTGTCACTGTGAAGCTATAAGGTATCATACCCTGAAGATTACAAAATAACAAAAAAAGAAAAGTGACCAAGATGCAAGGGAAAAACATTTGTTTCACATTTCCGGAAAGACCACCTATTTGTTCCTTTACCAGGTTCAGCACGAAATCATAAAGAAGCTCTACCAAGGATTGCCAAGCATTTGGGACTAAGTTTCCTCCTCCCTTTTTAGTAATAAAATGAATCAGAAGTAGGAAAAAACTCAGAGTTAGCAGCATGAACAAAGATGGATTTGTGAATGAGAAATAGAAGTTTCCGATATTCATAGGAATCAATGGGACAATCTCAAATTGGTCAAGTGGGGACTGCGCCACCAGCCCTATTTGATTCATAGCCTCCTTAAAGGCTGAACTTTGTACTCCGTTTTCGCTCAAATCATCCAAAATGTGCTGAAGAAAAGCGGTATTGTCACTTCCCGCTTCGGCCGTTTCAAAAACCTTGCGAGGTCGAGAACGACGGGGAGAGTGATGCAGAATGAAACCCTTACTTAGTGCGGAGATAGGATTTGAACCTACGACATCAAGGAGGAACCTAGCTTCTTCAGCGAAGCTGGAGGAACGGAGTTGGCTTCTCCCGTTGGTCAAGCAGGCTTCGCTCCTTGCGAGCTACCAAGCTGCTCTACTCTACTCGCACTGCTTCTTTCCTCTCCAATATCTGATTTTCTTAGTCTCGTTCTCGTCTCTATCTCTTAGGTCAAGCATCTTCGGGAATACCCGTCCCCGTCTTAGTTGAATACCTTTTCATTCCTTCCGCAAGTTCATATCTTAGAAGAATCATCCCTTGTCTTTCGCCCGCGGGCGAGCTTCTGCTTTCTATTCTTACTCTCTCAGCAGCAAGACCATAGAATAGGAGAACCACTAGATCCGCTGCAATCCCAGTTGCCAGTTGACTCAACAAAGAATCGACTTTGTTTGCTTTGGTGCTTTCTTTTATGCCGGATATTACCACCAAAGCGGATATCGTGATCTTGGATCTAGGTACTTGACTTCCCCCTCTTCCTATGTATGGGGAGAGTAGCCTAGCCCATCCCCTCAGACCAGACTGAGCTTCATTGCCAATCCTTTGAGCCGCTTCGCTCCTTGGGATGCCTTACCGCTCCGTGGGGGAATCTCGAAGATCGAAGATTAGTATGAAACTAGAGCCATCTCCTTTTTGCAGGGGAATCTCCTTCGGTTGATTATCTGGTTTCGGAAGATGCATTTCAAAACCTTTTTCTCTCGTACCCATTTGCCTAAACTCCGGTGATCTAGCTTTGGCTTATGCCATTACCGCTAAACCCAATTCTTCTCTTCATGTATGTGGGCTGCCTTGATATTAAGTAAGGTGTCAAGGCGGTCGAAGAAGGCCACAAGTGGAAGCAACCGATGCTTTGGTCATTCAGTTTCATCCTTGCTGCCAGTCCGTGCTTGCTGTCATGCTGGAAAAAGCAGGGGTTTCGGCCGGTTTTACCTACTATTGGATTTGAACCAATGACTCTCGCCGTATGAAAGCGATACTCTAACCGCTGAGTCAAGTAGGTCAAGCTGAGTCAAGTCAGAGAAAATAGACCCCTATAAGAGAAAGCCGCGCAACCAGAGTTCCCCTTACTATACAAGGGGGCGGAGCGCTAAGAAAGAGAAAGCGTTCTCACTATACGAAAACGAAATGAAGCAGCGGCTAGCACGCTAAGATTAAGCACTTGGAGAACGTGGAGCCTTTCTTTTCTTTCTCGGTCGTCTGTCTTAATATAAGTAGATTCCGATTAATACGGTCGTTCTCTGCTGCATTGGTGTTTTCACTCCCCACCATAACAAAATGTTTCTGAAATTGGTTTAGGACAAATTTCAGTGCTTAGCCCTAATTAGGGCATCAGATGTCTATTTATATAGATGATCTCTTCAAGTCAAATTACAATTAAGCCCTTGGGCTAATACATACGACACAATTAACAGTATAACCTAGATACACTAAGACTCCCCCTCAATCGGAGCAAGGTGGAAGGATGCGAAGATTGGAGCGAAGGTAGTGAAATTGGGCAGAGGGGAGGCCCTTCGTGAAGATATCAGCAAGTTGCTCGGATGTGGGAATATATTGCACAATAATGTCACCTTTGACAACCTTTTCCCGTACAAAATGGTAGTCAATTTCAATATGTTTCGAGCGAGCATGATGAACAGGATTGGCAGTCATATAAGTTTTCTGATGTTATCACAATAGATCTGAACAGGGTGAGGAAGAAAGAGACAAAGCTCGCGAAGTAGCTGAGTAATCCAGTGAGACTCAGCAACAGCAAAGGCAAGCGAGCGGTATTCAGACTCAGCACTAGAACGAGAGACTGTAGGTTCTTTCTTGGCGCGCCATGAAATAAGATTGGGACCAAGAAAAATAGCATAGCCAGAGGTAGAGCGCCGAGTGTCAGGACAACCTGCCCAATCTGCGTCAACAAAAGAAAGTAGACCCCGCTAAGGCGTTCCTCGGAGGAACTCGTCCAAGCACATGTCTCCTTTATCTGTTTTCAGCCAGCCTAAGCGCCCTACTTTACCTACTTTAAATGTAAATCTTCCTTTCATCAAAGCCTTCGTGTTCATCGAATACTCGCTTCACTATGTGTAGCTCGCTCCCCTCTCTTGAAAGCCGAACTGGCGCCTTCTTTTGATAACTGGGTTAGGGTTACCGAAGGCAATCTGGCAGGCAAAGTTTCCCCTTTTATTCGGCAGCCGCCTTTGATGTAACTAAACTAGATAGAGTTTGGGTCACGAATTCGGATTTACCGATCCGATGGAACCAAATGAAGCATCTTTTTCTCCTTCCGAAAGAAAAGAGGAAGACTTATTCCCACCGAAGTGCACTAATAGAAAACCCCTACCAGTCGAAGTGGAATGATGAGCTAAAAGTCCCTTGTACGATGAAGCTGAGTCACAGAAGCGGGAGAGGTGTCTTCTTTGAGGATCGTTTCCTATCGAGTGGATCAAATCCCAAGCCTTAAGAGCCCATTAACCCATCTTCTGTTCCGCTAGCCAGCTAAGCTAAAGCTTGCCATCGACCGGTTCGTTCGGAAGTAACCGCATGCGCTCACCTATCCATCAACCAAGACAGAAGGGAATGACCAACCAAGCGAGCAGAGCCCAACTACCAATCCTATGTTCTCCCAATCCTGGAACTGGCGGCAATCTAACGAATTCGGGAAAGCAAGATGATCGACACTGGAAAAGACGTCTTGGCGAGAGGTGCTTTAGCAACTCGACTGAAAAGCAGAGGGCATAGAGTCACCGACTAAAGCAAGCCAGGAAAGGTAATTGCTTACAGACAGACCAGATTTTTGAATAGCAGCTTACTCTCAAACACCGTATTCCGCCAAAACCATTTACTACGCAAACAAGACCGGCAACTGGTTGAGCTGATAGGACCACAGCTGAGATTGACTCAAGAGCGTCTGTGGCTAAAAGACTAGCAGCATATTCTTCTTCAATTGCGACAGGAGCTCATTCTTTCGCAGCTTATTCGTCGTTTGGGCAAATGGATGTGGGATGGAGCTTGAACTAAGGGACCTCGGGCGTAGCCTTGATTCAAAGTGTCTAGGTACCAAGAGTAAAGGAAGGAGGGCTAACTAATATAATAGGGGTAGGGGGCGCTAACGAGCAAGAAAGGGCCCCTTTATTAGTAAGGTTGCTTGCTTGTCACACAGGTCGTCTTTGGCTCGTCTCCTTCCGCGATACGCACCTGGTAGTATCCCGCCGTAGATCCAACTTCGAGAAGTATCTCGCGCGGGCGAAGAAGTCTGCAATAAAAGTGGATACTTGTTTTTGATAGTTAGGTTACCTTGTTGAGCGCCCGATAATCAATGCACAAGGCTCCCGCTTTTTCTGGAAAGGGGCTCCCCAACCTTTTCCCAGCAGCAATCAATATAGGGAAAAACTGCCTTGGAGGCTGGAATCAAAATAGGCCTCCATGAGTTCCTGAAATTGATTCCTGAGTTCAACCAATCCCCTTAACTAATAGATGCTAGTTGGGGGGCCATCCGCTTAACCCAGCCCCAGTCTAAATAGTTGGGGGTTTGGCTCCAGGCTCCAACTCGATCTTGTGGTAGACTGCCCTACTAGGGCGCACTTGGCAACTAATTCGTGGGGCATGATATCCCAAAATTCCTCAAGTACTTGCTGCACTTCCTGAGAAAGAAGTAGTCTTGGTATTGGATCCGCTCTTCTGAGAGCATGAACATCAATTAGATTCAATTCCTCTTCTTTATTCTTAAGAGAAACCCCCCCCCCGAACCATTCTTAAGACCACCAAGCTCTCTCGAATGAATTCTACTCTTTCTGCTTTCGAGATAGAAGAGTAGGCAAATTGATTACCCACTAAGGTGTAAAACTTTGTGACTAGATCGTCCTGAAAACGGATGCGACGGGAAGAAGTGGCATTTGTAAGTGTTGCTGACTTAACATTTAGGTTTCGGCATAACAAAGCTTGCACTGTCTTTTCGCACTTAGGCGCACAGCGTGCCATTGGTAATGATTCTACTACGGTGCCACAAATTCGCAAGCTGATCCTAAGTAATCGTTGTTGTTCATTGGATTCCGGAGGAACTACTTCGTTAGGATTGGGGAATTGCTGCAATTCTTCCTGAATAGCCTGGATTCTCCCGTCGAGAGTCACTTTGAAAGTCGTACCTAAACTCTTACGACTGAATATGATAAAGCCTATAAAACAAAGAGCTACTATCATTTCTTCATTATAGATTGAGATCTTCTTCGAACTTAATGCACAAATAGATAGAATAGCAGCAAATAACATCTTTCTAGCATCCATATTCGTCGAACTCAATCTCATTTAGAAAGCTTATCCCCATTTCTTTTTCAGCAACTGAACGGGAAGTGGTTTAGGAAAGGACTTTTGAATCGGATGCGCTCGCCCAGCGAGAAAGGCCCTGACCCTGCCGACCAAGAAAAAAAGAGAACGAAAGGCGTTCCTCGAACTTCGTATTTTCCTAATTTGAGAAGAGGTACAAAGT